GGAATTTATGGTTTCCATTGGTGCAAATCCAATCACCTCGATTTGAGATGAAAAGCAACTCTCCATTGGTAGCGAATGGTTATCCATTAAGCGGGGAAAATGGTATTTCAAAAGCAGAAAGATTATGCTCATACTCTTGCAAGAACGGACTAAAAGGGTCAGCTACCTAGCCAACCCTCTTAATTAAATGCCGTCACTGTATGGATAGATCTCATTGTGAAATGACTTATTATTAGATAATTCGTGAGTAGAGCCAAAGAGTGTGAACTGTACAAGTTACAAATAACATTGATTAAAAGAAGGAAGAGGCTCCGGCGTATAGAGAGGACCTCACCGTTTAAGAAGTAACCATAGAAACGATGGAAGCCAATATTTATTTATTCATTTCCGTTTAATGCCTATTTCTTTATTTATTTTCTACCAAAAATCGGTACAATTTCTTATTTTGAGGTAAAATAAACACCCATAAGAAATAAAAAATCGTGGTTGGGAAGGTCATAGTAGCAAAAGCCATTGGAATTTTTATTTTATACATCGGAAGAGTCCGTTTTCTTTTTAGTAAAACAAGAGAGGAGAAAAGAATGGCTGAAAGAAATGAAATCAATTAGTTATTCGTCAAAGTTTCATTTGATTCAATGACCAGAGTTAGGCGAGGATATATAGCCCGCAGACGTCGAAAAAAAACTCGTTCACTTGGATCAACCTTTCGCGGGGCTCATTTAACACTTACCCGAACTACTACTCAACAGAAAACGAGAGCTTTGATTTCTACTCATCGGGATAGAGGCAGGAGAAAGAGAGATTTTCGACGTTTGTGGATCACTCGGATAAATGCAGTAACCCGCGAGAATGGCGCATCTCCTAGTTATAGGCGATTAATACACGATCTGTACAAGGGGCAGGTGCTTCTTAATCGTAAAATACTTGCACAAATGGCTATATCAAATACGAATTCTTTTTGTGTGATTTCCAATGAGATCGCCAAATAGGGAGATTGGAACGAATTCGCCGGAATGATTTAAACAGAGTTTCCCGGAGAATGACCCCGGGAAGGTAGAGCAAAGAATATATATATATATATATAATGATAATGAAATAAAATAAAGAAATGAAGTAGTAGGAACGAACGAACACGTTTCAAAAAAAAAAGAAAAATTCTTCTTCTCTCATTGAATCTTTTTTATTCTATGTACACCACAACAATTAAATCTCTTCATCCTTTCGAATAAAATATCAATCTGATTTTAACCTCCAATGAAAATTCTTTTGATACGATTGAGGAGTAAGCCTATTTCTTTTCGCCCCCAGAACCAGATGGATCCTCGTTATTTTCTTTAATTTTTTCCTTCGGGACATATTTCTTTTCTCTTCTGCGGACATATTTATTTCTTCTTCTCCGGACATTTTTCTTTTCTTCCTCCAGGACATTTTTCTTTTCTTCTTCCAGGACATTTTTCTTTTCTTCCTCCAGGACATTTTTCTTTTCTTCTTCCAGGACATTTTTCTTTTCTTCCTCCAGGACATTTTTCTTTTCTTCCTTCAGGACATATTGCTTTTCTTTCCCAGAGCCGTCTCCCTTCGGGTTCGGTACAAATTTCTTTTCTCCTTTCGGGTTCGGTACAAATTTCTTTTCTCCTTTCGGGTTCGGTACAAATTTCTTTTTTCCCTTCGGGTTCGGAACAAATTTCTTTTCTCCCTTCGGGGCATATTTCTGTCCTCTTCTGCGGACATATTTCTTTCTGATTTTCGACTTGAATTTCGCAAGTAGTTTCTCATTAGTAAGAAAAGGTAATGAAGATAAAATACGAGCTTGTTTTATAGCAAGAGCCATTGCTCGTTGTTGTTTCAAGGTCAATTTAGTCGCTCGTCGAGATAATATTTTTCCCCGATCACTAATAAATTGACCGATTGAACTCGTGTTTCTATAATCAAATAGATCCCCTAGTCTAGTTGGGGGCAAACGCCTACGAAAACCCCGCTGGGGTTTATGAAAACCCCGTTGAGATTTATGAAAGAATCGCTTGGGTTTATGAAAACCCCGTTGAGATTTATGAAGGAATCGCTTGGTTTTATGAAAACCCTGTTGAGATTTATGAAAGAATCGCTTGGTTTTATCCATGGTTAATTCCTTATTTCTAAACTCCTATTTATTCGTGCATTTCGGATCCGGCCGAAATAGGACTTAATTTGTTTATTTATAGAATAGAATTTATTCTTATTCCGCGGAATAGAAGGGCGGTACGCGTGTTCCGCTCCCTCCGTTCAATCTAGTTCTTTATCTCCCCATGAATCGTATGCTTGTAACAATAAGGACAGAATTTTCTCAATTCCAATCGACTAGGTGTATTGTGTCGATTCTTTTGAGTAATATATCTGGAAGTGCCCCGCGATTCCTTCTTGAAATTCTTTTGGGCGCAATTGGTACATTGCAAAATAACTACCCCTCTGACATCTTTACCCTTGGCCATGAACCTCCTTTGGACTTACGCAATTCCTCTATTTTCGATCCGAACCGAAGAAGAAAGGAACGAGAAAAAAATCGAAGATAAGTTGCTAACCCGAAATCCGCTTATGAAAGATTTCGTCGCAATCAATTCAATTAAAGTCTTAAAAGAAATAAAAATAATAAGTAATACGACGATTTCCAACCATTAATTATTATTAATCCATTAATCCCAGTATTTCATTTACTATCTTGTAGGATCTCGAAGAGTCTACCCTCAACCTACACTTCTATTTATTTCTATTTCTGTTTTACCTCTATTAATTCTATCCTGAACACGAGTTTCGCTGAAGTTCAATCCACTTTTTTATTCTTTCTCTTTCCTTCCTATCCTAAACAACCGAAAATAGAGGGGGTTAGTGACAGAAAATTTATTCTACCTCTAATCTTCTTCATTCACCCACTCCCATGTCAGTAACTAAAAAGAAAAAAGGGGAATACCAACGCATCCGGGAATAAACGATTTATCTCTATCAATAGACCCGCTAAAGAACCAAACCATAAAGCGGTTAGCACAGGTGCCACGGATAGATATGTTTTTATATCTCGCATTGAAAATCCTCCTTCTTTGTTGGAATACATATAGGATCAGAAGCATATGTAGTTAAAGATCACTTGTATTTGTACGGGAATTCCTAATACAAATATGTACAACGTTCCGGTAGATGAGACCCACCTGTACCTAAAACGGAAAAAGATGACACCCTCTTCCTGAATATTACCAATAAGTATTCATTCTTTTATACGTTTGACTTCATTATATGTATATAATTTATTTTTTTTTTATTATATTTTATATTCTATTCAGAATTCATAATTTATATGAAATGAGACGAAGAAGAAATGACAAGGGAAATTCTATCTAGATAGAGGAAATAACGAGGTGGAAAACAAGACATGGGTTCTATACAATGACACTGTACAAGAATTGAAAGGGATGTAGCGCAGTCTGGTAGCGCATTTGTTTTGGGTACAAAAAGTCGCGGGTTCGAATCCTGTCATCCCTACCCATTACTTCTCTTATGGAGAGTAACGGGGGTCAATTGAGACCAACGAAAAATCATCTTTTATTCTTTTCTCACGATAGTTTATATCGTACTATATACGATAGTCTGTGCAACATATACAAGATGCGTTGGAGGAGAGTCTTTTTCTTGACAGTTGTATTTCCTGTCACAAGGAAGCGCTCTTAGTTCAGTTCGGTAGAACGCGGGTCTCCAAAACCCGATGTCGTAGGTTCAAATCCTGCAGAGCGTGATTCTGTTCTTATAATGTCAAATCAGAATAACAATAAAATAACTGCACTAACTTAAACCGCAACCCGAACTTGACCCCCCTCCTGTGGATTAAGGAGGAGGTCAATCAAAAAAAAGATGTTACTCAATCAAAGGTCCAACTGATCGCCGCGTCTGTATTGTAAATATGCAGTTACGAATAATCCAGCCAAAGTAATAGGAATTAGACCTAAGACGATTCCAAATAGAAAAACTTCAATCATTTCAATTTTTTTTTTTGAATTTGAAAAAGGGAAAAGAGAGGTAATATTTATCCCTAAAAATGAAATAAAATCGTCCACGAATCTCAATGACCAAGAGTCGGCGATTGACGCGGGAAGGAGCTATAGAATAGCTAGAATCTCACAAAAGGATTCCTATATTTCTGAATAAATTGTTTATTCAATTCATTTCAAATAAGTCGTATCTTGCTCAGACCAATCAATAGAGCTGGGGTTATAGTTGAAGCAGCCAGGAGAAAACCGAAATAACTAGTTATGGTAGACATAAAGGAACCAAATGAAATACGTTCTTTTTTTATACATATGTTTCTAAAGCACTTACCTAAGTTTCCATTTTTGCGAAATAGTCAAGATAAGAAAAAATACTCATTGAAAAAATAAGTTCTAGTCGAAAGTTCTTGATTCATCAATCATTATAGACGGCACTAACAAGGAAAAAGCGAAAGGGGTATACAAAAACGGATTCATCATCTGCGACATCTACTGATCCGTGATTTCGGATCAACAGATTCAGTGAGCAACTCATGTGTAAAGTACATAGTAATAAGAACTGTATCACGCAACTTCATTCAAAAAGGAAATTAAAGATTTTTTGAGTAACTAGGGAATAAAAGAATTGGATGGAAAATCATTTCCATTTTGATCGTTTCTTTTTCAATTGGATCTAATCCATTTTTGAAAAAACAAAGGACCCGATAACACCCTTTACATTAACCGGGTGTAGCTAGGTCAAGAATAAACTTTTTGATCTAACGCAACAACGGTTGCATCACAAATATTGATTCTTACAACTGTTGTTTGTTCTCTTTCTTTCATCAAATATTATCTGCCATTATACGTATACGACCAACCAATTACTTGAAATGAAAGAATTTGAACAAAAAAAAAAAAGAAATTGTATTTTCTACAACCATGAAAGGAGGTTTCTCGTCTAGGTTTTGCATCTAATTGAATTGTAAGAATATGATAATCCCTTTCATG